CCGTGCTCAAAATAAATATTTTTTGAGCGCGGGTTTTTGTCGGTAAAGATAAAAAAAATGTATTTAAAGTAGGGTTTTCTGGAACGTATTAATAAGCTAGACCCATACTTCGAGTTGTTTCATGCCATAAATAAACTCGAACACTCAAGAAATCCGTTGGACAGGCGGATTCACATCTCTTACAACCGACACAGTCCTCTGTTCTTGGAGCGGAAGCAATTTGCTTAGCCTTACATCCGTCCCAAGGTATCATTTCTAATACATCTGTTGGGCAGGCTCGCACACATTGAGTGCACCCTATACACGTATCATAAATCTTTACTGAATGTGACATTGGATCTATAAATTTTAAAATGTCAGAAATTTTCGATCTAGTAAACTTGTAAATGAATCATATATTTAGACACCAGATGAATCAATAATTTATCAGAATTTTTATAATCAATCTAATTCTGGATCGACCCGTGTGATAGAACCAAGATACTTTGATTTCTTACATTGATTTTTTACATTTTCGAAAACATGTATTATACGTAATGTATGGTCATGGTAATTATAATTTATGAATATTAGAATTTATATGATTATTAATACTACTTATTCAACAAATTTGATTGATTGATACGAGTTGATTTTCTGTTACGATAAATTGACGAAACAATAGCCGGACCAATAGCTGCTTCAGCGGCTGCAATAGCTATAACAAAAATTGAGAAAATATTTCCTTTTAATTGGCGACTATCAAAAAAATCAGAAAATGTTACGAAATTTATATTAACCGCATTCAATATAAGTTCAAGACACATAAGGGCTCTAACCATATTTCGACTCGTGATCAATCCATAGATACCGATAGAAAATAAGTAGGCACTCAAAACAAGTACATGCTCGAGCATCATTGACCAACTCCTTATCAATTTCGATTCATTTCAATATGAACTGAACAACAATTAAACAGATTCAATTGACTAGAATAAAAAAAAGTACGGAACAAAGGAATATATTCTATTGGTAATAGAATAGATTGAATAAAATAATTTATATTTTAGACATAAAGAACCTTTAATTGAAGGGAAATAAATGTAATAAAACAGAACACAGTTTTATTTGGATTGCTGTTGCCAATTCTATAGATTTATTACTGTCGCGCCACGGCAATTGCACCTATCAAAGCGGCTAAAAGAATTATCGAAACGAATTCAAACGGAAGAAAAAAATCCGTTGATAAATGAATTCCAATTTGTTGACTATTACTTATCAAATCTTGTTCTATAATCTGGTTTGATCTTGTAGTCCAAATAATCCCGTACCATGACGTATCTGTAATAGTAATCATGAGTAAAACAAAAATACTTGTACAAACTGGCAAAGTAACCCCATCCCCAACGGTCCAAAGATTCAAATCTTTGTAATATTCTGAACCATTCATAAACATCACAGCAAATACGATTAAAACATTTATAGCTCCCACGTAAATAAGAAGTTGTGCAGCAGCTACAAAATAGGAGTTTAATAGAATATAGAATAAGGATATACAAACAAGAACCAGTCCCAATGAAAAGGCAGAATAAATGGGGTTGGTAAATAATACCACTCCCATACCTCCTAGTATAAGAACCGATCCCAGAAAGACTAAAAGAAAATCATGTATTGGTCCGGGCAAATCCATTATATGTAAAATAAGAGATAAATAAATCGAAATGTTTTTCATGACCTTATTGAAATCCGAACAGAAAAAAAATTATAATTTTTGAGCAATTCCTAATTAAATCCTAAGGGATATGAATAAATGTAAGTACAATTATTGGACTAATTTAATTCGTTATCTGAAAGAGTAGTTCTCATTTGAAACTATATATGTAAAAATAATTACAGATATATTAATTAATGGATTAATTAATGGATTTTCAATCCAAATTAAGACGTGATTCTTAACCAACTAATCAATAGTTGGGATTTTTAGTTATTGACCAAACAAAACGAAAGAAACCCGATTCCTTTAGATTAGATCAAAAAAAAAAAATGAACCTTAGTATTATTTATTAGTAAAGTAATAGTCTTAGTAAAGTAATTATAAATTATTCTTTAATCAAGAGATTTACTTATTTTTTTTTTGAGGCGAATTAAAAATTGTTCGAATTGTATAATCGTCAATTACTGACATTGGTAAACGACCCAAAGCAATTTGATTATAATTCAATTCGTGACGATCATAAGTAGAAAGTTCATATTCTTCAGTCATTGATAAACAATTTGTTGGACAATACTCAACGCAATTACCACAAAATATACAGACTCCGAAATCAATACTGTAATTAAGCAACCGTTTCTTGCGAATATCAGTTTCCAATTTCCAATCAACAACGGGTAGATCTATAGGACATACACGAACACATACTTCACAAGCAATACATTTATCAAATTCAAAATGGATTCGACCGCGGAAACGCTCCGCGGTGATTAATTTTTCATAAGGATATTGAATAGTTACAGGTAAACGATTTGCGTGAGATAAAGTAATCATGAAACTTTGACCAATGTACCTTGCAGCTCGTACTGTTTGTTGACCATAATTCATGAACCCAGTTACCATAGAGAACATATCATTAATATATATTATGAATAATTTTATGTTTGTTTATTTCTCTTGTTTGAGACAAGTTGTAAATTTACCTTACAGCGAAAAGAGTTGGGAAGAAGTTGTTAATAATAGATTACCGAGAGAAATAGGTAAAAGAAATTTCCATCCAAGATTCAATAGTTGGTCCATTCTTAGCCTCGGTAAAGTCCATCTTGTTGTGATAGGAATGAACAAGAACAAATAAGTTTTAGCTAATGTAATAAAGATACCAATTGTCGCTCCAAAAACTCCACATGTTTTATTTATTTCAAAAAGCTCAGAAACATATATGTCCGGAATAGAGATATTCCAACCTCCCAAGTAAAGAACTGTTACAAATAATGAAGAAACTAATAGGTTTAGATAGGAAGCAACATAAAATAAACCAAATTTTATACCCGAGTATTCGGTTTGATAACCTGCTACTAATTCTTCTTCTGCTTCGGGTAAATCAAAAGGTAATCTCTCACATTCTGCTAGGGAAGAAATGATAAAAATGATAAACCCTATAGGCTGACGCCACAAATTCCATCCCCAAAAACCGTATTTTGATTGCGCCTCAACTATATCAATTGTACTTGAACTGTTAGATAATTATAGTCGGTGATACCATTACTGTTATCATCGCTATTACAGAACCGTACATGAGATTTTCACCTCATACGGCTCCTTAAAGGCCAGAAATAAATCTAAGGATCGCGTCAGTATTATTTTATCTTGGTACGTTTGTAGGATGTATAAAGTCAAAATCTATTGGACGGTCCTAAATTAGACCAATTGAATTCTGTCTGTTATAATTATTTAATAATAAATAAAAAAGTACTTCTGAATCGATCTCACCCTTTCTTTAACTTTAATAATTTCAATAAGAATTAAAATTCTTCTTTGTTGAGTAATAACTTAATTCTTCAATAAAATACTTCTTGTAGAAATATCAATAACCCGTTTATTTCACGTACGAAAAAAATTCTATAATTAATTCATGAATTATGACACAAATTCTATATCTATTAATATGTATCTGGGAAATAAAAAAGGTATCTTTTTTTTTTTTTTTTTTTATTGGAATTGGATTTCTTTCTCTTTTTTTCGTTCCTATTCTTCTTTCTATTTCTGATAAAAAGGGGGCTTACAAAATAAAGTAAAGGATTATTTCGTTCCCAATAGTTATTTATTTAATCGGTGGATAGGAGCATACTCTGGATTGGAATCGTGTCGTGGGGAGTATTGCCTGATCATTTCTACCAACTTAAAGCCCCAATGAGTATTCTTTGTTTGTATATTATGTAAAAATGTCCTTTTGGAGAATTTACATAATCTCTATTACTAATCCTTTACATATCTTGGTGTTTCTAACCACCCACTCGTTTTTGTTCAACCCCCCCCCTGTGGTAATACATACAAATGATAGTGAAAACTCAATACGGTTGATCTTTTGAGCCCGCTTCAAGTCAGGATGACTAATCAACCAATCTTGGGGGAAACGGTCGCTTCTGTTTATGTTTATTTCCGCTTAACTCTCTAACTCTTATACATAGAAAATGAGACTCAATCTTTTTACTGCGAATTTATATATAAGCTGTTTTCTTTCACTCATATAACTATTTGATTTAGTTCATCAACCCGAATAATGAATAAAAAAAATGAAGATATCTACTTAATTCATTCCAACCCTTTCTTTGATTTGAAAGGAAGGAATAAAGAAAAGTTTATGTCTATGTATCAACGAATCGCACGTAGAGATATTGATAACACACATAAAGTTAATGGTATTTCATAACTAATCGATTGAGCAGCAGCTCGTAGACCACCTAAAAAGGAATATTTATTATTTGACCCGTATCCTGACATAAGAAGTCCAATTGGAGCAATACTAGAAATGGCAATCCATAAAAAAACACCGATATTGAGATCCGCTAAAACAAGGTGATAGCCAAAAGGAGCTACTGAATAGCTTACTAAAATTGATATGACTGCTATGGATGGCCCGATACTGAATAAACGGGTATCCCCCCTAGATGGAAGAAGATTTTCTTTGAAAACTAGTTTTGCCCCATCTGCTAGAGCTTGAAGAATTCCAAAAGGGCCGGCGTATTCAGGTCCAATACGTTGTTGTATCCCTGCGGATATTTCTCTTTCTAACCATACAATTACCAGTACGCCTATTGTGATTCCCAATACAAGAGTCAAAATAGGAATAAGCACCCATATAATTCCATAAACCTCTTTTAAAAACTCTAATCTAGAAAAAGAATCAATATCTTGTACTTCTGGTGTATCAATTATCATTTCAACGATCAACTTCTCCCATAATGATATCTATACTACCTAGTATCGTCATAATATCAGCCAATTTCATTCTTTTAACTAACTGAGGAAGAATTTGCAAATTGATAAAACCCGGGGGGCGGATTTTCCATCTCCAAGGAAAACCACTCTGATCCCCTATCAGAAAAATTCCCAGCTCTCCCTTTGGGGCTTCGACTCTCACATAAAGTTCTTGTTTCGGCAATTCAAATGTAGGAGAAGGCTTTTTACTAATAAATCTATATTCAAAATCATTCCATTCCGGATTCCTTTCTCTATCAAAGTATCGTATTTCTAAATTCTCATAGGGTCCCCCTGGAATTCCTTCCAGAGCCTGTTGAATAATTTTTATAGATTCTATCATTTCACCAATTCGGACTAGATAACGAGCCAATGAATCTCCTTCTTTTTGCCACTGTACCTCCCAATCAAATTCGTCGTAACATTCATAATGATCAACTTTACGAAGATCCCATTGTATTCCGGAAGCTCGCAGCATTGGTCCCGATAAACCCCAATTTATTACTTCCTCTCTACCAATAATGCCTACTCCCTCGACTCGTTCTAAAAAAATAGGATTTCGTGTAATAAGTTTTTGATATTCAGCAACTCTTGTTAAAAAATAATCGCAGAAATCCAAACATTTATCTATCCAACCATGAGGTAGATCGGCCGCTACTCCTCCGATACGAAAATAATTATGCATCATTCTCATACCGGTGGCAGCTTCGAATAGATCATATACTAATTCTCTTTCTCTGAAAATATAGAAAAAGGGAGTTTGTGCACCAATATCCGCCATAAAAGGACCAAGCCATAACAGATGAGAAGCTATACGACTCAACTCCAACATAATTATTCTGATATAGCTAGCTCTTTTAGGTACTTGAATATTTCCCAACTGTTCCGGTCCATTTACAGTTATTGCTTCTGTGAACATAGTAGCTAAATAATCCCAACGTGTTACATAAGGCAAATATTGTATAATTGTTCGGTTTTCCGCAATTTTTTCCATCCCTCGGTGTAAATAACCCAATATTGGTTCACAATCAATAACATCTTCACCATCTAGAGTAATGATGAGTCTAAGAACACCATGCATTGATGGGTGGTGGGGGCCCATATTGACTATCATGAGGTCTTTTCTTGTAGCTGGTATATTCATCGGTTTTTCCTCGATGCATTCTTTCATGAATTGCTGAAAACGAAAAAAAGTTCATTAAAATTCAAGATCTAATAAATCAAATAATTTAAAATGCCTCTTCAAATTAACGGGTTTTTGACTCCCGAATATCCAACCGATTAATTAATTCTTTATAACATATTCTATTTTTCTTTGACAAATAAGACAGCAGTCGTTGGCGTTTTCCCAGAATTTTACGTAAACCTCTCTGAGATAAATAGTCTTTTTTGTGTAATTCTAAATGTGAAGTAAGTCTTCGTATCCTATTGGTGAAACTAACTATTTGAAATTCAGTGGATCCTCTGTTTTCGTCTTTTTCTTCTTGTGAAATAACTGAGATGAATGGATTTTTTACCATAAAATGAAATCTTCTCGCCCCCCTCTTTTTATTTTAAGAAATTTTTATTGATAGATATCTTTATTGATCAGTAATAATAATGCCTCTCATTTTTATTTTGTATATACAAAAATATTAATTTTGTTATTAATTTATAATTTTTTTTAATAAAATTAAATTTTTATTTATTTGGATTTGAAAAGGGTATACATAAAGGATGGTTGTTTTCTGCACTCACAAAAGATAAAAATTTAGACCTAAAATAATAATATTTTGTTGATTCATTTCTAGATCAAATTGATATGTCATTGAATTAGTATCGTGTATCAGAATGGAACGATGGAATGTAAGACAATGCGTGTGTGCATCTCTTTGTCGTCATAGATCAGATATAGTATGGGAAATATAGCAAAAATGTACTATTAATGCATTTTAAATCGCGGATACATATGTACCCTTACCATACTGAAACGACTGCCATTATTGGTATTAAACCAATAACGATTCATACAAGCCAAATCTTCTAATCGATAATTGGGCCAAAGAAATAACTTAAATTTAATAAGTTTTTTTTTATAGTTTTTGCTTTTATCCAAAACTTGACTGTTTACCTTATTCCCATTACAAAATGCTGCATTTCTATGTCTATTCTCAGAATTGAAACAAATTAGAATTCTCAATTCTCTACGACGTCTAGGTGATAAAATATTTTCAGGAACAAACAAATCATAATGATTTTTATCTCTATTTCCAGTCATCTTTTGATGTTTTGTAATGGCTTCATCAGAATTCTTATCGGCATGTTTTTTTTCTCGGTATCTTTGATTAATTTGGTGTTTGCTTTTATGAACTAATGAAATACCGATGGTTTGATAGATAATAAATTTTCCATCATTTTTTATAGATAGACGAATTGGTTCAATAATCAAAATTCCCCTTTTAATCAATTCTGTAAGAGTTAAATCTTTCTGAATCATCAGAATATCCGGACTCATTTCGCCTCTTTGAATAGAGGATATAGTAATTTCTCTTGGATTTATCAGTCTAAGCAGGAGACAATATACTTTGATGTTATTGCTTATTTTTTTATTTAAAGAATCATCCCATCTCAATTGAAAATGCAAATACCTTTTTAGGAAGAAATCAAACTCCGCTTTTGTATTGATCTTGTATTGCTTTTTATTTCTATTTTTTTTCATGTACGATCCCGTATAATCTTCTTCAACATCTTTTTCTTGGTTTGAAAGAGCTGATTTAAAATCTGCTTGGACCGCGTATTCTTTTTCCCCTTGATTTCGGTTTTCTAATTCAAAAGATTTTTTTGAATTCTCCGATATTGATATAAAAGGATCCCTTTTTTTATTTCCGGCGATGCTTTTGTTTTTACTATCATTTTCATTTATATTAGAATTTAAAACTAGTAATTTAATTGGTATAACCCACGGTTTAATTTTATACGTATTATAAAGTATCCCCAATTCTGGGAAGAACCAAAATTCCATATTTGATATGGGACAACTTAGTATTTCTTCATTCATCCCCATCCAATCAAAAAGGGTTTTTTGATTGGATAGGTTGATTTCTTGATCTTGCTGAATCGTGAGATAAAAAAGACCCCTCTTATTGATTTTATCAATTATTTGATACTTATTAACCCTAGTCTTAGTATATTTATTACTGTTAGTGTCAGTATCAATATCGATCCAGGCGTCAATATCAACCTTATTTTTAAGACAAAAATGGAAAATTCTCCAATCAAAATATTTTCTATCCGGATTTATCTCCATATCTCTAATATCATCTTCTACTAGATAAGGGATAATAGGAATACCTTCCGGCATATTAAATGATTTTTGTGTATGTGTGTTGTAATTATAAAAAATATCTTGGTTATTTTTTACTTGTAATGGTGATCCATAAATATAAGAGTCCTTCTTATCTTCATAATTAATAGATTTATATGCTAAAATATCATATCTATATTGTTTTTTAAAATTATCTTTTTGATTCAGTAATGAATCTGTTTCGAAATTTTTTTCGTAGTTAATTAATCGATCCTTTTCATATAAATCACATAAATCTTTATTTTGAGCCATACAGTGTTGATTGAATATATTTCGCCATTTTTGTGGTACTAATCTAGACCATTTAATATGAGATACATCACATTGATACTGACTCCTTAACCAATTTGTCCATTGATTCATTCCATAATTGCGAAGATTCTTATGTCTTAATTCGGAATGAAATAGTTCTTGTGTTACAACAAAAAAATCCTTTATTTCATTTTTAAGAAAAAGGGACATTCCGTTATATTGAAATACAGATTTTAACTTATATAAGTTAATAAGTTGAGTTTGTGATAATTTATAAAATACATATGCTTGTGAAAAGTAAGATAAGTCGCAAAAAGTCTTTGAATTCTTGTTACTAATATTAGTAAGTGACTTTTTTATAGTCGAAATAAAGGGAATTACACTTTGATTTGTTTTATCAATTCTTTCGTGATTTGCTTCATTATCGTTAATGTATTTATTAATAATTTTTTTTGTTGATTCAAGAAAAAGTTGTGTATTGATGCTAGGAATATTAATGATACATAGAAAGATATCTATGTATATCCTTTCAATGAAATATTTTATAAAATAATGTGACTTACGGATTAATCTAACATTTTGTCTTTTTAATATCTGCCAAATATTTTTTTGTGATTCTGATACTTTATTATCATAACTTATTTTGTTAGAACTAAAATTTATATCTGGAGTTCCTTTTTTATTTTCTTTTGTAATTTTTTCTATTTGATTTATTATTGTATTTGTTCTATCAGTTAGATCTTGCATTTTTTTTTCTGTTAATGAATAATTTGTCCAACCCTGAGATATAATTTGAATCGACGATTCATGAATCATCCCATTACCAATTATCGAATCTTTTTTCGTTTCACTCAATTCATATACTTCTATTTCTCTCAATCCAAATCCAAATAATATAATTGGGTTTATTTTTGAGAGTTCTTTTATTATTTCTTTTATAAACAGAATGCTTTTAATGATCCATTTTTTTGTTTCTTTTGAGACATTTAGAAACAACTTTTTTTGTTCTTTTAAAATTCTTAGAATTATAAAACATTTCTTTTTCAATTTTTTTAATTTTTTTTTTAGTTCTTTAAAAATGGGTTCAAAAAATGAAAGTTTTTTTCTGGGAGAACCAAAAGGTAGTTCAGTTTCCATTCCAAAAACTGTTAAAAAGCAAAAATCATTTTTTTGATCCTTCTTTTTCATTGTATCATTATAAGGGGCTTGTAGTTTAGATCTGTGCCAAGGTTTAAGACTAAAAGGAAATAGGATCTTGATCTGAATACCGTCTGTTAACCAGTTTTTTGGAAATTCTTTTTCTGATAATTGAACGCCATTATAGGTACATTTAATATGCATTTCTCTATTCCAATCCTTTAAATCCTCAGACCATTCAGGAAATTGAAATAATAGTATACGGACTATATTTTTAGCTATTATCAATGAAGGTAATATAATATATTTTCTAAGAATTG